ATCGGTTCAGAATATCAGAATCTGATGAATCCGTCCAGGTCGCTTTACTAATGGGATGCCCTAATACATTACAAAATTTATCTTTAGCCAATGATCCAATAATAGAAGAAATTGGAATTTTGCTATCCAATTTGATTCTAACATAATCTATTAGAAATGAGTTTTCTAGCATTTGACTACGTACCACTAAAGGATTTAATCGCAAACTTGACAGATAACCCAGAAACTCTAAATTATCTTTAGATAATTGATTTATATTGACCTTTTGCGGTTGAAACCATATGGAAAAATAACATTGCCATAAATTAACAAAATAATATTTCCATTTATTCATCAGAAGCGGTGTATCCTTTGTTGCCAGAATGCATTTTCCGTGATATCTAACATAATGTATGAAAGGATCCTTGAGCAACCCTAGGATCGCCGGAAAATTATTAACAAAGACTTTAAAAAAATGTTGTATTTTTCCATAGAATAAAATTCGCTCAAAAAGGACTTCATAAGATGTCGATCGTAAATGAGAAGACCGCTTGCGTAGAAAAAAAAAGATGGATTCGTATTCACATACATGAGAATTATATAAGAACAATAAAAATCTTGGATTCAAAATTGATTTTTTTTTAATATCAAAATTATTCCAATTGCAAGACTTGTATAGACAGAACCGAAAAAAATGCAAAGAAGAGGCATCTTTTACCCGGTAACGTAGGGTTTGAACCAAGATTTCTAAATGGATGGGGTAAGGTATTAGTACATCTAACACATAATTAAAATGTGAGAATTTGTCTTCTAAAAAGGGAAATATTGAATGAATTGATTGTAAATTATAAGATTTTTTTATTTGTTTTCCTTCGAAAAAGTATCCTAATCTTAGGGAAAAAGGAATTTCTACAATCACTGCAAATGAAACAGATATCATTTGATAATAGAAAAGATTGGTATGCCCCAAAAAGGGATTTTGGTTCAAATCCTTAGTGGGAATAATAAAACAATTCTGTTCATACATCCGCAAAATTAAGCGTTTCACAATTAGTGAACTATATTTTTTGTCATAATTCGCATTTTCCAAGAAAATTGAGCGATTTCTATTTAATCTATTTAAACCATGATCATAAGCAAGTACATAAATATACTCCCGAAAAAAAAGTGGATATAGAAAACTCGGTTGCCGAGCCCCATCGAACTCTAAATATCCCTGAAATTTCTCCATTTGGATTGAAATTCGATTTGAACTGAAAGTAAAGTCTTTATTTTATTGAGTTCTGAAATGACACATAGTGCGATACGGTCAAAATGAGGTATTAGACTACGAAAGCAATAGATACCTCATAAACAGGTAGACTGCTAACCGGATTCTCTATCTTTAATAAGTTTATGTTAGTTATATTATAGAATAACAAAATGATTAGAAATCCTTTATTTTTTAACCTAATCGCTCTTTTGATTTTGGAAATATATATATTTTTTATCAATATACTGCTTCTTTTACACATCCATCGCCAACCTAACCCAAACGGACTAGGGAAAAAATAATTAGGACTCATGAAAAATTGATAATAACACGCAAGAAAAAAATCCCTTCCCATACCCGTATTAGGCACTAATCTATTTTTAACATCTAATTAGATCGGGTAATTTTTCAAATTACGAATGGAAGCTCGTTTCTTTTTTTCCTGGAATCAGGAAACCTGGTTTTTTTATCCATCCATTTATATTTATTCACTCGACCCAAATTGGAATTCTTTTTTTTTTTCGACACCGAAAATAAGCTTGTACCGAATCAGTAAAGCAAAAAAAAATTGTTCTCTGAATTCTACCTTGATACGACATGCTATTTTTTCCATTCATTCCTTTCAGGATCAGTCGTGATCTTACAAACTCTACCGTAGATCTGTACGAATCCTTTTCTTCATACAAATGTGTAAAAGATGCTAGTCGCACTTAAAAGCCGAGTACTCTACCGTTGAGTTAGCAACCCCAAAAAACAAAAAAAGAAAGTACTGCAAATATGTAGATACAACCAGAATAAAGAAAAAAAAAAGAAAAACCCAGTCATGCGTGCGTCCGGGATAAATAGATCTATTTCTCTATGAGAGAATTATATTTGGTCGATACACTGTTGTCAATATGATTGTTAATTTTTAATATGGCGAAAAGAAAAAAATAAAAAAGCTTAACCCCTTGGTTTGTTAGTTCATACAATGAAGGAAAACTAAGTAAGTTAGGGTAATCTCAAATCTTTTTATACTTTTTTAGACCCCTTTTTATGGCCTTTAATTTATTATGAATAATGAATAAATTATTCATATAATATAATTATAATAATATATATATTAGTTTTATTCATAATAAATATCTTATTTTATATACAGTATTTTTTTTATACAATAAAATTTTGTATTTATACAAAAATTATAATTTATATAGATCCAAAATTATTTTCATAAATTTATTTATTATTATAAAAAAAGTAATTGTTAACAGGTTTTTTTTTAGTATTCCTACTAAGGTAGGAATACTAAAAAAAATAGAAATTCTAAAAAAAAAAATGATGAAAGCGAAAGAGGAGGAAAGAAAAGAGTAGATAAAATTTGATACCAAGCTATATATGAGTCTTTCACATCCTCTTTTTTATGTTTAATTAATTAAATTTCGTTTTATTAAAACTTAATTCTGTAAAAATCCCGGCCTTCTTTGAAATATCGTGAACTGTTCTTGTTGGTTGAGCGCCTTTTTTCAGGAAATCGAGGATAGCAGGAAGATTTAAATAAGTTTGATTTGTTATTGGATCATAAAAACCCACCTTCCGAAGATCTCTTCCTTCTCTTCGGGATCGAACATCAATTGCAACAATTCGATAAACGGCTCATTGGGATAGATGTATATGAATAATACCCCCCCCCCTAGAAACGTATAAGAGGCTTTGGCCTCGTACGGCTCGAGAAAAAAATTGAACGAGTATAAATTAAATCTCTGTATAAAATACAAATATTAGATTAATAAAAACATTAAATCAATTAGCCAGTATTGAAACCCTAAATAGTTTTTCCATAAAAAATTCGTAACATTCTTACTCTCATAACTCAAGTTAAATAACTCTCAAATATCTCAACAGAGAATCCTTAAGTACTCTTTTTTTGAGTAGTCTCTAACCCTTTTTTGTTTGGCTCATTTTTTTAGAATCAATTTTGATTCTTCATTCTGATCTAGTTGTTCAAACAATTTAAAACTGGATTTCCTTGTTTCAGGATTCTTTATCCTTACTTTGAATCTTTGGGTTTAGACATGACTTCGGTGATCTTGAATCGTTTTATTAAAAAGGGCAGCAACAAGCCCCTTATTTTGTTTATGATTTATTTTCTTTCTATCAAAAAATCATACAAACGCTTGATTCACGCGTGATAGACTTTTTATTCAAAGAATTTTACAAATTTAATAAAATTTTATTTTTCCATTGTAAAATTGCTTGAAAGGTCTTTTTTTTTTCAATATAAAAATAAAAATACTTACGAAGTTGTTCCAACTTATTGATTCGCACTAACCCTAGATCCTTACTCCTGCGAAAGGAATAAAAACTTTCTTTTCTCCTCGAGCTCCATCCTGTACTCTTTTTTTTTTAATTCCAAAAATATAGAACACTAAATGTCGAGCCAAAAGCACCTATATTCCTATATAATAAAGTGGCGGATCAAAAAATCCACAGCAGAGCATGTCCTTCAATTCAAGTCGCACGTTGCTTTCTACCACATCGTTTTAACCGAAGTTTTACCATAACATCCCTCTAGTTTGTGTAATTGATTAAATTCTGGAATCATGAATAGTCATAGTTCAGTCAGTATATCGTAATCTATACTTTTTCTTTCTCTATGAATGGAATAGTGAATTTACGCGTCAAAGATTCAGTCAGAATTCAAATGAATCCCATATCAGATTGTATATATGTAAAATCGAAATTTGAATAAAAATATATATTTATATATATTTTTTTATATAAATATATATATTTTTTTTTATTCGGTTGAAATGATGAAAAAAAGTTAATTCTTATTTTCATTTCAATATTTTATTCTTAAAATATATTGTATTTTTAAACAGAAATAGAAAGATGGTGTACAAAGGCAATAGAAAATTTATTCCGTAATGACTGTACTCTGGGACGGAAGGATTCGAACCTCCGAATAGCGGGACCAAAACCCGTTGCCTTACCGCTTGGCTACGCCCCATTTATATTTTTATTCAAGACTACTAAAAGAGTAATATTGCTATTGGTTGTTCGTCAATTCAATTTAAGCCCAAATTAAATATAGATTACACAGGTGCTAGAGTTTTGACACGTGTAGATAGCAAATCAAACTGACTTTATTGATCATTACATAGAATTCAATTAAGATATTGTATGAAAATATTTTTTCTTTAATTCTCATAAGAGAATGAAAGGTTTTTTTATTGAGTAAGTTCAACAAAGTCTTTTTAGACTATCTTTTTTTTATTTTTTCTTTATATAAAAAATATATTAATAACTCAATCAAAATTAAATTATCCACAAGAACACCCATTTTTTTTATGCTTAATATATTTAATTTGATCTGTATTTGTTTTAATACTGCCCTTTTTTCAAGCACTTTTTTAGTCGCCAAATTGCCTGAGGCCTACGCCTTTTTGAATCCAATCGTAGATGTTATGCCCGTAATACCTCTTTTATTTCTTCTATTAGCCTTTGTTTGGCAAGCAGCTGTAAGTTTTCGATGAAATTCTTAATACTGTCTTATAAAAATTCGCGGTTTTTTTCTTACAACAATTCAAAAGATCAAAAAAAAATCTTGACGTATGAACGAACTCTCAATTCAAATATTGAATTTTTTTTGTAGCCATACCATACTAAATCTGGATCATTCTATTTCCTAAATTTTATCCTCTTTTCCCTAAACGAAAGAACCTAATTAGATTCGAGCTCACAAAAATAAATTACTTGATTTTTTGGTATCAAAATTAGATATTTGGTATAAAAATAAAGAATCTATTCTCTTTTTTTTTTTTAGTAAGATCTTGGAGATTGTGTAATGCTTACTCTCAAACTTTTTGTATACACTGTAGTTATATTCTTTGTTTCTCTCTTCATATTTGGATTCCTATCTAATGATCCAGGACGTAATCCGGGACGTGAAGAATAAAAAAGCAAGGTTTTTATTGCTTTATTTAATTAGTGGAAATGCTCGAATTTTATTTGTTTTTTATCTATTACACATCATCAAAAGGAGAAAGGGAAAGAGAGGGATTCGAACCCTCGGTACGATTAACTCGTACAATGGATTAGCAATCCAACGCTTTAGTCCACTCAGCCATCTCTCCTAATTGAAAAGGGATACTTTTTAGGTTCCATTACATTATTAAAAAAAAGGGCTTGAAAAAAAGCCTTCTCCACTTTATTCTTAAAAAGCTTTTTTTTTTAGATTATTCTTTATTCTTTATATTATATATATTTTTTTTTCATTTTCTTTTTTATATTTTATTAAATATATAATTTCTTTTTTTTTTTTTATCATCCATTTATATATAATAATATAATATATATATATATATATTACTATAATAAATATAATATTAAACTATAATAAATATAATATTAAACTATAATAAATATAATATTAACCTTTTTTATAGAACTTTCTCAGTAATTATATTTACACAAAAAATTTAGATAAATATTAGATAAAGAAAAGGCTCGAACTCGAAAGATAAATAAATAAAACCACAATAATAAAAATAGAGAATCCCCTTTTTTGTCTCGTCCAAACACAAGTAAAAGATCTTTTTTTTTATAGCCTGGCCTGGTCAGTCCCCAGCCGGGCCTTTTTTTGTTAAAGTTAAAAGACTAATCCAATGGAGTTTTAGAAAAAAAAATCTGAAATTGAAAAAAATGGAATCCGCTTTACTAATTTTATTAAGCCTACGCGTCGACGCTATAATTTTATAATTTTTTTTTTCAATTTTTTTATTACACCCCCGATTACTTTGTTCGACAAAAGGTCAATTTATATACAATAATTGCATTGTAGCGGGTATAGTTTAGTGGTAAAAGTGTGATTCGTTCCTTTAATCCCTTTATATAGTTAAAGGGTCTCTCGGTTTGATTCATCTTCCGATCAAAAACTTTATTTCTTAAAAGGATTTAGTCCTTTACCTTTCAACGAAAAATTCAAGGAAGATTATAAATTCTCGTAATTTGTATCCAAAGACTCTAATCAATTGTAAATTTGGATTATGAAATTCCGAAACATAATTTTTGAATTGGATGACTATTTACAATTCAATAAGTATAACAAGAGGATCCATGGATAAAGCTAGAAAAGTTTCTTTCTAATCGTAACTAAATCTTCAGCTCTATTAATATTAATTGTTTGGTATAGAAAAAATTGAAGCAAAATAGCTATTAAACGAGAACTTTAGTTTACTAAAGACATCGACATATTATATTGTTTTAGCTCGGTGGAAACAAAATACTTTTCCTAAGGATTCTCTTAAATAGAAATAAAGAACGAAGTAACTAGAAAGATTGTTCGGGTTCTCCCTTTCTATCTTCTAGAAGGATCATCTATAAAGCAAAATTTTCTGTGAAAGCACCTAGACGGAAAAAAGCTAACATAGATGTTATGGGTCGAATTTTGATTTTGATTCCGTTCCCGTCATATTTTATTTGGTAATTTCTCCATACATCATAAAGGAGCCGAATGAAACCAAAGTTTCATGTTCGGTTTTGAATTAGAGACGTTAAAAATAGAAAAATGATCAATCGACGTCGACTAAAACCCTTAGCCTTCCAAGCTAACGATGCGGGTTCGATTCCCGCTACCCGCTCTAAGTTGTAAATTGCCCCCTTCCTGACAATTTTATGTATTAGAAAAGTCTAATAGCAATTGTGTATTGAATTCATTTCAATACACAATTGCTAAAAAGATTTCGCACCTTCTTTTTTTTGTAACAACTATAAAGTAAACAAAAGCGAAAGGCGTCCATTGTCTAATGGATAGGACATAGGTCTTCTAAACCTTTGGTATAGGTTCAAATCCTATTGGACGCAATATCAATATATTTATATCTATAATTGATATTTATATATATTTATTATTCTATATATTTATATTTCTTTATATTATATATACTTAACTTAGATATACTTCTACTTCTATTTATATTATAGAATTTCTTAAAAATTTTATTAAAGAATAAAATTGACTAAAAAAAAAAAAAAAGAAGGATCCATTTCCTTTTTTATACTTTCTCCTGAAGTATAAAACGTTCCAGTTGTTCTTTAATACCTTCTTTCAACAAGCTTTCTGCTTCAGCGGTTAATGTCTTGGTAGAGGATAAGATTTCTTGGAACTGAGGTTTATTTGTTTTTAAGTAAGTGCGTAACTGAACGAAAAATTTTCTTACTTGGCCAATTTCTAATCCATCCAGATAACCATTTGTTCCGGTATAAATGGTCATTATCTGCTCTTC